AAAATTCGACTAACAAAGAGTATGAATCCTAAAATCGACTAAAGATCTACAAAAGTCAATAATGATAAAAAAAAGAATATTAACTATTTTAATTACTTTATTCTGTAGTTTAGTCAAAAATTTGAACTCATTTTATGCAAAATTTTTTGATTGTCTTTCATTCCAAACAAAAACATAGAACAAAATGCTATTTTTTTAGTTATTGATTTTTTATAGAAAAGAACATCTGTTACTGTACTTTCTAGTTTCTATAACATAGAATAAAAAAATGCCTCAAACCATAGATCCTTTAAAACAAATTAATTTCTTGAGATCATTTCAATTTGAAAAGAAAAATTTGATGTATTTTCAAAAAACAATTCAAGTTTTTAAATTAAAATCTAATCAAGGGTTGGGTTCTTAAAGTTTTGAATGTGATTTATTACGTAGATGGAAATTAAATGCAACATATCAAAAATAACCAAAAATATAACTCGCAATTATTATTCATTAATTAATTTTGATTAATCTTAGTAACTTTCCTACGAATTTTGATTTTATGGACATTCTATAAAGTAGAATATTTTGTTTCGTCTAATCGAATATTTTCTATTATTTTAATAGAAATCTAGATATTTCTAGTTTATAGTTATGCTTTTCGATTTTGAAAAATTGAATAATATCGTCTAGAATCAAAATACATAGATAATGAATAGAAAACAAAGATTCGTTTTAACAATAGATGTCTTTCACATCCAATTATAACTACTGAATAATCAATTCAATTTAAAATGGCAGTTCCAAAAAAACGCACTTCGATTTACAAAAAACGTATTCGTAAAAATATTTGGAAAAAAAAGGGATATTGGGCAGCGTTAAAAGCCTTTTCGTTAGCCAAATCCCTTTTTACCGGGAATTCAAAAAGTTTTTTTGTACGAAAAATAAGCAATCAAACCCTGGAATAATCAAAAGTAACTTGACTCAAAAAAAATGATATAACAAATGAAAAAGAATTTCATTTTTCATTTAGAATTTAGAATCAAAAATATGGAAAATAAACGATTTTAATAGGGTTCGATTTACTAATTAATGTTTCGAACTATATAAAGTTATAACTTTTTCTTATGATATGAAGAATAAGAACTCTTATGCTGACCTTAATATAATATTTTTTGCTTTTGTTTGAAAAACTATCTATATATAATCTATATATATAGAAGATTTCATCACCCTTTTTAGTCTATTTTGTCATTTATAAGATGGGGGTTTTTTCCCCATCAACCCATTTGTTTTGTCACAATACAAAAAAAGAATAAAAGTTTTTCTACCTAAGGCAAATCGAAAAAGATTAACCTTTAACTTATGAACGTATTATTTTTCGGAATTGCTATATTATATATTCGCCCGTTTCAAATCAATCAAAAAGTCCTTAATACTATAATACTATGTTTAGTTTACTATTATGCGCAAAGAATTTTTTTGTTTTGGAAATACTTTTCAATAGAGATCATAACTTTACTTTTTTTATATGACATCTTCGGTTCAATACTTACCAAGAAAAATTCTACCCATTAATTTATTTTGGATAAAAAAAACTATCTATTTACAGAAAAAAAGCCTTTCGATGCCGTGTTGAAATTGTGATCAAAAATATTCTATTTTTTTGTATTGAAAAAATCTATGTATTTGTTATTTTTGAAATCCGCTAAAAAATTCATTTTTCATTACCAAATGAAAAGAAAACGAAAAAGCACTTTATTGAGGGCTATTCTGGAATGAAAGATATAATCTTCTAGTTCCAAGGGTTCCATTTCACAAAAACATAAACTGTACAAAAGTCCATTGACAAATTAAAGCAGTACTATAAAAATGAAATTGACTTAAAAAAAAAACAAACTTAAGTAATATATAATTATTTAGTATAAATATGAACCATTGCAATTGAAAAAAAAAACATTTGCAAATCGAAATTGAAACGGTTCAAAAAAGAAAATGTTATATTGAATTAATCTAGACGATTGAATAAAAACGGACTATTATGATTCCAAACAAGCCGCTATGGTGAAATTGGTAGACACGCTGCTCTTAGGAAGCAGTGCGAGAGCATCTCGGTTCGAGTCCGAGTGGCGGCATGGCATTTTACAAATTATCAAAAAATTTCAATATTCTTATAATAAATAATAAAAAATAATGAAAATGAAATAATTTTTTTGCTAATTTTCATTTCCTAATTTGTACTTGAAAGGTTTCTTTTTTTTTTTTTAATATAAATTTTATATGATATTTTCGACTTTAGAGCATATTTTAACTCATATTTCTTTTTCAACGGTTTCTGTTGTAATTACACTCCATTTGATAACTTTATTAGTCAATGAAATAGCAGGACTATATAATTCATTAGAAAAAGGCATGATAGTTACGTTTTTTTGTATAACAGGATTATTAGTTACTCGTTGGGTTTATTGGAAACATTTCCCATTAAGTGATCTATATGAATCATTAATCTTCCTTTCCTGGAGTTTCTACCTTATTCATATAATTCCATATTTTTTTAAAAAAGAGAAAAATTCTTTAAGTGCAATAACGGCACCAAGTGCTATTTTTACCCAAGGATTTGCTACATCAGGACTCTTAACTGAAATGCATCAATCTGCAATCTTAGTACCCGCTCTTCAATCCCAGTGGTTAATGATGCATGTAAGTATGATGGTATTGGGTTATGCAGCTCTTTTATGCGGATCATTATTATCAGTAACACTTCTAATCATTATATTTCAAAAAGATATAATAAATATTTTTGATAAACGAAAATATTTATTAAACGAGTCATTTTTCTTCGGTGAGATTCAATATATAAATGAAAACGAAAAAAGCAATATTGTACAAAATACTTCGCACTCTTCTGTTCAAAATTATTACAGGTCTCAATTGATTGAACAACTGGATCATTGGAGTTATCGTGTTATTAGTCTAGGATTTATCTTTTTAACCATAGGTATTCTTTCAGGAGCAGTATGGGCCAATGAAGCATGGGGATCATATTGGAATTGGGACCCAAAGGAAACTTGGGCATTTATTAGTTGGACCGTATTTGCAATTTATTTACATATTAGAACAAATAAAAATTTGCGGAGTGCAAATTCGGCAATTGTGGCTTTTATAGGCTTTCTTATAATTTGGATATGCTATTTTGGAGTCAATCTATTAGGAATAGGACTACATAGTTATGGTTCGTTTACATTAACGCTTAATTAAATGGAAGAAAGTACCTTACGAATACAAATATAATACAAGACACAAGGAGGGTTCTTATAAATAGGTGAGAACCATTTAAATCATGATTTAAATGGTTCTCACAAACATCAAAAATGACTAACTCCGCGTCAGTCTTGCTTCTTCTTACGTAAAGAAAACTACTTGTTTCATTTTATAAAATGAAACAAGTAGTTTATCTATAAAAATAATTAGATAAAATAGCTTCTACTTTCTCAACTGATAGTGAGAGAACGAAATCTGGGTAAAGGCCAATACCTAGTGTTGGTAGAAAGATAGAAGTCGAAACAAACAACTCTCGCGGCCCAGAATCAAAAAAAGAAGAGTTTGTAATATTAAATAATTTATATCCATAAAACATTTGGCGTAACATAGATAATGAATAAATAGGAGTTAATACCATTCCAATTGCCATTCCAAAAGTAATTAGTATTTTTGGCATTAAAAGGTATTTTTGGCTGGTAATTAGTCCAAAAAATACTATTAATTCGGCAATGAAACCACTCATGCCTGGTAATGCAAGGGATGCCATTGAAAAACTACTGAAAACTGTGAATATTTTTGGCATTGGAATCGCTATTCCGCCCATTTCGTCGAGATAAACAAGGCGTATTCTATCATAACTAGTTCCCGCTAAGAAAAAAAGTGCAGCACCAATAAATCCATGGGAAATTATTTGTAAAATGGCCCCATTAAGTCCCGTATCGGTTATAGACGTAATTCCTATAATTATGAAACCCATGTGAGATACAGAAGAATAAGCTATTCTTTTTTTTAAATTACGTTGCCCGAGAGATGTTGAAGCTGCATAGATTATTTGTATTGTTCCTATTATCATCAACCAAGGAGAAAATATAGAATGAGCATGAGGTAATAATTCCATATTGATACGAACTAATCCATATGCTCCCATTTTTAATAAGATTCCGGCTAGCAGCATACAAGTACTGTAATGTGCTTCTCCGTGGGTATCTGGTAACCATGTATGTAAAGGTATAATCGGTAATTTGACAGCAAAAGCAATAAAAAATCCAATATAGAATATTATTTCTAATGCGACAGGATACGATTGATTAACTAATGTTTCCAAATTTAATGTTGGTTCATTGGAGCCATATAAACCAACACCCAGAACTCCCATTAATAGAAAAATAGAACCTCCCGCCGTATACAAAATAAATTTAGTAGCGGAATAGAGACGTTTCTTTCCCCCCCACATAGATAAAAGTAGATAAACAGGAATTAATTCTAATTCCCACATTATGAAAAAAAGCAAAAGGTCTCGGGACGAAAATGATCCTATTTGACCACTGTACATTGCTAACATCAGAAAATGGAATAATCGAGAATCTCTAGTAACTGGCCAAGCCGCTAGAGTAGCTAAAGTAGTGATGAATCCTGTCAGTAAAATGGGTCCTATTGAAAGTCCATCGATTCCTAATCTCCAACGGAAATCAAAAAAGTTGATCCATTTATAATCTTCTGCCAGTTGAATTAATGGATCGTCCGGTTGAAAATAATAACAAAATGCATAGGTCGTTAGAAGTAGATCTAATATAGATATACATATAGTATACCACCTAATAACCTTATTTCCTCTATGAGGAAATAAAAAAATTAAAGAACCCGCAAATATGGGCAAAACTACAATTGTTGTTAACCAGGGAAAATTATTCGTGGTAAAGACAAGATACATTTGGGACAAAAAAACCCGTATCCCAAAAGAACTTGATTTCTTTTGGGATACGGGTTTTTGTCGGTAAAAAAAATCCAAATAGAATAAATGGATTCAAATGGAATTTTCTGAAAGGTATCAATAACCTAGACCCATACTGCGAGTTGTTTCATGCCATAAATAAACTCGAACGCTTAAAAAATCTGTTGGACAGGCGGATTCACATCTCTTACAACCAACACAATCTTCCGTTCTTGGAGCAGAAGCTATTTGTTTAGCCTTACATCCATCCCAAGGTATCATTTCTAATACATCTGTAGGGCAAGCTCGGACACATTGAGTACATCCTATACATGTATCATAAATCTTAACTGAATGGGACATCGGGTCTATAATTTTTTTTTAACTTCATTAATTTTCGATCTAGTTCTAGCAAAGTAAATGAATATTCAAATACCAGACCAATCAATTACCAGACGAATCAATGATTTCCCAGAATTTTGTTAATCAATCTATTTCTGGAGGAGAAATGGAAAAGAGGTCCAAAATACTTTGATTTATTACATTTTTGAAAGTCTATCTTAAGGTGCAATATCTAATAATCTAATTTGAATCGATGAATATTAAAATTTCAATTTATACAATATAATTTTCTAAAATAATAATCAAATTTATTGAATAAATAGTATACTATTTATTCAATAAATTTGATTGATTGATACGAGTTGATTTTCTGTTACGATAAATTGAAGAAACAATAGCAGGTCCAATAGCGGCTTCAGCGGCTGCAATCGCTATAACAAAAATTGAGAAAATGTTTCCTTTTAATTGGCGACTATCAAAAAAATCAGAAAAGGTTACAAAATTTAGATTAACTGCATTCAATATAAGTTCAAGACACATAAGAGCCCGAACCAAATTCCGGCTCGTAACTAATCCAAAAATCCCGATAGAAAATAAAAAAGCACTCAAAACAAGTACATGCTCGAGTATCATTGACCAACTCCTTATCAATCTATATTCATTTCAATATAAACACCAATTAAACCAATTTGATTGACTAGAGTATAACAAGTTAGAATAGAATAAATTAAGAGCAAAAAAATGGGCTAATCCTAATAATAAATTGAACTAAAAGTTTCTAAACTAATTCAAATAGAATTGAATAAAAATCAATATGATAAAATAGAATTTTGATTTAGATTACTAGTTTAAAAATGAATTATTGACGAGCCACGGCAATTGCACCTATTAAAGCAACTAAAAGAATTATTGAAATGAGTTCAAATGGAAGAAAAAAATCAGTTGATAAATGAATTCCAATTTGTTGACTAGCATTTATCAAATCTTGTTCTATAATCTGGTTTGATTTTGTAGTCCAAATAATCCCATACCAGGACGTATTTAGAATAGTAATAATTAATGAAACAAAAAGACTTGTACAAACCAATGAAGTAACCCCGTCCCCAACCGTCCACAGATGAAACTTTTTGTCATATTCTGGACCATTCATGAACATTACAGAAAATATGATTAATACATTTATAGCTCCCACATAAATAAGAAGTTGTGCAGAAGCTACAAAATGGGAGTTTGCTAGAATATAGAATAAAGATATACAAACAAGAACCAATCCCAATGAAAAGGCAGAAAAGATTGGATTGGTAAATAATACCACTCCTAGACTCCCTAATATAAGACCCAACCCCAGAAAGACTAAAAGAAAATCATGTATTGGTCCAGGTAAATCCATTATATGTAAAATAAGAGATAAAAAAATCGAAATGTTTCATGATCTTATTGATTTGAACAGGAATAAAGTAAGTTTATGCACTCCTAAGTACTAAATCCCAATGTATAGGACTTGATGTGAGTAAAGTTATTGGGCCCATGGCATTCTTTTTTATCTGAAAGGAGAATTCGCAACTAAAACTATTTTAAATGATTACAGTAAACAAATTTTAAATACAAAAAAGTTGTGATTTTCATCAATGAATAGAATCCGAATTTATAATTATTGAACAAGAAGAAAAAAAATAAACTTTATAAATAAATAAAAAAAAAGAACCTTAAAAATTGGTAATTGTTTTTCAATCACAGGATTTATCTTTTGTTTGAGGCGAATTACAAATTGTTCGAATTGTGTAATCATCGCTTATTGATATTGGTAAACGACCCAGAGCAATTTGATTATAATTTAATTCGTGACGATCATAAGTTGAAAGCTCATATTCTTCAGTCATTGATAAACAATTTGTTGGACAATACTCAACACAATTACCACAAAATATACAAATTCCGAAATCAATGCTATAATTAAGCAACTGTTTCTTTCGAATATCCGTTTCCAATTTCCAATCAACAACCGGTAAATCTATAGGACATACACGAACACATACTTCACAAGCAATGCATTTATCAAATTCAAAGTGAATTCGACCACGAAAACGCTCTGATGTGATCAATTTTTCATAAGGATATTGAATAGTTATAGGTAAACGATTCGCGTGGGATAGGGTAATCATAAAACTTTGACCAATGTACCGTGCCGCGCGTATTGTTTGTTGACCATAATTGATGAACCCAGTTACCATAGGGAACATATAGTAAATATCAATAAAAATTTAATATTTTGTCTCTTTCTCTTGCTTATAACAAGTTGTGAATTAAATTAAGGTAAATATCAAATATTCTTTTTTTTTTTATAATTTATAATGAAAGGAGTTGGGAAGAAGTTGTTAATAATAGATTACCTAAAGAAATAGGTAAAAGAAATTTCCATCCAAGATTTAATAACTGATCCATTCTCAGTCTAGGTAAAGTCCATCTTGTTGTAATAGGAATGAACAAGAACAAAAAAGTTTTAGCTAATGTAATGCAAATACCAATTGTCGTTCCAAAGACTACATCGACTTTATTTATTTCAAAAAACTCAAAGATGAATATGTATGGAATAGAGATATTCCAACCACCCAAGTAAAGAACGGTTACAAATAATGAAGAGATTAGTAGATTTAGATAAGACGCAACATAAAATAAACCAAATTTAATACCGGAATATTCAGTTTGATACCCTGCTACTATTTCTTCTTCTGCTTCTGGTAAATCGAAAGGCAATCTCTCGCATTCTGCTAGAGAAGAAATGATAAAAACAATAAAACCTATAGGTTGTCGCCACAAATTCCATCCCCAAAAACCATATTTTGACTGCGCCTCAACTATATCAACCGTACTTGAGCTGTTAGATAATCATAGTCGATGATAAGATCACTCTTGTCATCGCTATTCCAAAACCGTACATGAGATTTTCACCTCATACGGCTCCTCAATAGCCATAAAAAAATCTAAGGACTGATTCGATATTCTTAAATCTTGATATGTTTGTAAAATAAATAAAGTGAAAATCAATCAAAAAATCCTGAATTAGACCAATGAAATTCTGTCTGCTATACTAAAAAAAGTGCTTCGGAATTGATCTTATCCTTTACTTTAACTTTGAAAAATTTTATTTTTTTTTCTTGAGTAATAACTTATCTTTTCTTTAAATAAAATACGCTTTTACCACTATCAATAAAAATTTCACTCTATTCTTATTATTTTTGATTGCGAAAAAAAATTAAACGTTCATTCATGGTTTATCCCAGGACCAAAATCTCAATTTCCGTGAATATTGATATCGGAAAAAAGCTTTTTTTTTTTCATTATATTAATATTATCTATTTTATTTTCGTCTCTCTTTTTTCCTTTATTTTGGCTTAAAATAAGTAAAAGATTACTTCGTTCCTGATAGTCATTCAGTTAATCGGTGGATAGGAGCATACTCTGGATCGGAATTTGTGGGAGTACTGCTTGATTATTTCTACCAATTTAAAGCCTCAATTAGTATTTCTTTTATGTAAAAATCGCTCTTTGGATAACTTACATAATCTCTATTACAAATCCTTTGTGTACTTTAGTGTTCCTAATCATCCGCTCATTTTTGTTCAATCTCTATGGTAAGTCATGTATGGTAATACACATAAAAAAAGATAGTAAAAACTCCATAGAATTGTTCTTTTCAACCCGCTTCAAGTCATGATGACTAATTAACCAATCTTGGGGGAAACAACCTTGGCTGCTTATATTTATTTTCATTTAACCCTTGTACATAGGCAATGAGATTCTATTTTTTTACTGCGAATTTTGACGCTGTTTTCTTTGACTCATCTAACTATCTGGTTTATTTTATCAACTCGTTGAATAAAAAAAAATAAGATGCTATTCAATCAATACATTTCATTTTTATTCTTAAAAATCTAAAAAAAAATAGGTGAAGACATATGTCTCAACGAATCACACGTAGAGATATTGATAACACACATAGAGTTAATGGTATTTCATAACTAATTGCTTGGGCAGCAGCCCGTAAACCACCTAAAAAGGAATATTTATTATTTGATCCATATCCTGACATAAGAAGTCCAATGGGAGCAATACTTGAAATAGCGATCCATAAAAAAACACCAATATTGAGATCAGCTAGAACAAAGTGTGAACTAAAAGGAATTACTGAATAACTTAGTAAAATTGATATGACTGCTATAGAAGGTCCGATACTAAATAAACGCGTATCCCCTCTAGATGGAAGAAGGTTCTCTTTAAAAAGTAGTTTCGTTCCGTCCGCTAGAGCTTGAAGAATTCCCAAAGGACCGGCATATTCAGGTCCAATACGTTGTTGTATACCTGCAGATATTTCTCTTTCTAACCACACAATTACTAGTACACCTATTGTGATTCCCAATACAAGACTCAAAATAGGAAAAAGCATCCATATAGTCCCATAAACCTCTTTTAAGGATTGCAATCTGGAAAAAGAATTGATAGCCTGTACTTCTGTTGTATCAATTATCATTTCAACGATCAACTTCTCCCATAATGATATCTATGCTACCTAGTATCGTCATAATATCAGCCAATTTCATTTTTTTAACTAACTGAGGAAGAATTTGCAAATTGATAAAACCCGGGGGGCGAATTTTCCATCTCCAAGGAAAAACACTCCTATCTCCTATCAAAAATATTCCTAATTCTCCCTTTGGGGCTTCAACTCTTACATAAAGTTCTTGTTTCGACAATTCAAAAGAAGGAGATGGTTTTTTACTAATGAATCGATATTCAAAATCATTCCATTCAGGATATTTTATTCTATTAAAGCGCCGGATTTCTAAATTCTCATAGGGACCCCCGGGAATTCCCTCTAGAGCTTGTTGAATAATTTTTACAGATTCGGCCATTTCACCGATTCGTATTAAATAACGAGCTAATGAATCTCCTTCTTTTTGCCATTGGACTTTCCAATCAAATTCATCGTAACACTCATAATGATCAACTTTACGAAGATCCCATTGTATTCCGGAAGCTCGTAGCATTGGACCTGATAAGCCCCAATTTATTGCTTCTTCTTCACTAATAATGCCCACGTTCTCAACTCGTTCTAAAAAAATGGGATTTCGCGTAATAAGTTTTTGGTAGTCAGCAAGCCCTATTAAAAAATAATCACAAAAATCTAAACATTTATCTATCCATCCATAAGGTAGATCGGTAGCTACTCCTCCAATTCGAAAATAATTATGCATCATTCTCATACCGGTGGCAGCTTCGAATAAATCATATATCAATTCTCTTTCTCTGAAAATATAAAAGAAGGGGGTCTGGGCCCCAATATCTGCCATAAAAGGGCCAAGCCATAACAAGTGAGAAGCTATACGACTTAACTCCAACATAATCACTCTGATATAGCTAGCTCTTTTAGGTACTTGAATATTTCCCAATTGTTCGGGTCCATTTACAGTTATTGCTTCTGTAAACATAGTAGCTAAATAATCCCAACGTGTTACATATGGCAGATATTGTATAATTGTTCGGTTTTCCGCAATTTTTTCCATACCTCTATGTAAATAACCCACTATTGGTTCACAGTCAATAACATCTTCACCGTCTAAAGTAACGATGAGTCGGAGAACACCATGCATTGATGGATGGTGAGGTCCCATATTGACTATCATGAGGTCTTTTCTGGTAGTTGGTACAGTCATAGGTTTTTCCCCGATTCATTCTTTCACGAATTCGTTTTTCCATGAATTGCCGAAAACAAAAAGAAGTTCATCAAAATTCAAGATCTAATAAATCAAATAATTCAAAACGACTCTTCAAATCAAATTAACGGGTTTTTAATTCTCGAATGTTCAATTGACTGATTAAGTCTTTATAACGTACTGCATTTTTCTTTGACAAGTAAGCCAGTAGTCGTTGCCGTTTTCCCAAAATTTTTCGTAGACCTCTCTGAGATGAATAGTCTTTTTTGTGCAATTCCAAATGTGAAGTAAGTCTTCGTATCTTATTGGTAAAGCAGAATACTTGAAATTCAACAGATCCCCTATTTTCTTCTTTCTTTTCATGCGAAATAACGGATATGAATGAATTTTTTTTCATAAATTATTAACCTTCCTTATCTTTGTTTATTTTTACCAAATATGGAATTTTATTGATCAGTAATAATAATACCAACTATTTTAATCTGGTATACACAATACCTTAATTGGTTTACTTTATTAAAGAAACTTAATAAAGGTTATTATAGTGATTCATTTCTGATATAATTGATACGTCATCGAATTAGTATCATGTATCAGAATTGAATGTACGACAAGGTGTGCGTGTGCCTATTTATCTACTTTTAATAGGGAATCCATAACCCAAATGTATCATAAATGAATTTTAAATCGCGGATACATATGTATTCTTAATATACTAAAACGACTCCCGTTATTAGTATTAAACCAATAACGATTCATACAAGATAAATCTTCTAATCGATAATTGGGCCAAAGAAAGAATTTTAATTTTCTAAGTGTATTTTTATCTCGATCAAGATTTTTGTTTTCATCAAAAAATTGACTACTATTTTTTACTCGATTCCTTATTGGGTTTGTATTCACATCATTATTATTCCTTGAATTCAAACAAATTAGAATTCGCAATTCTCTACGACGCCTAGGCGAGAAAATATTTTCAGGAGTAAGCAAATCAAAATTGTTTTTGTTTCTTTCACCTAAATTTTTTTTATCAACATTTTCGCTGTATCTCTTTTGATTATTTTGGAGTTTACTTTTATGAACCAATGAAATACCTATGATTTGATACAAAAGAAATTGTCCATCGCCTTTTACAGACAGACGAATTGGTTCAATAATGAATACCCCCTTTTTTAGCAAGTTTTGACCATTGAAAGTTTTCCGAACCTTTAGTAGATCTATACTTAGGTCGTTTTTTTCTATAGAGGGTAGAAGAAATTCTATTGGATTTATAAATTTAAGCAGGAAACCATATAGGTTGATATTATCGATCAGTTTTTTATTCAACGAATCAGACCATTTCAATTGAAAAAGAAAATATCTTTTCATGAATAAATTAATTTCTATTTCTATACCACTCTGGGATTGTTTTTTTTTTCTAGTCTTTTTCATATCTGATCCTATATAATCTTCTTCAATATCTTTTTGTCGATTTGAGAGAACAGATTCAGAGTTTTCTTCGACATCTGGTCCAAGATCTTCTTGGCTTAGAAGTTCATTTTCATTTTGATTCCGATTCTCTAATTCAAAAGTTTTTTTTTCATTTGATGGTATAAAAAAATTCGTTTTTTTCTTTCTATTGATGTTTTTATTAAAATTTTCACTTACATTAGAATTTGAAAAAAGAAAATTAATTGGTATAACCCACGGTTTCATTTTATATGCATTATAAAATAAGATAAATTCGGAGAAAAACCAACATTCCAGATCTGATATGGGACAATCCAGTATTCCTTCATTCATTCCCATCCAATCAAAAAGGTTTTTTTTTTTATGAGGTCGGTTGATTTCTTGAAAAATTGTGCGATAAAAAAGACCTTTCTTATCAATTTTATCAACAGTTTGATAATTCTTAGATTCAGTTTTAGTATTTTCATTCGTGCTAGTACTGATATCGACCCAGGCCTTAATGTCAACTTTATTTCTAAGGCAAAAATGGAGAATTTTCAAATCCAAATATTTTCGATCGGTATTTTTCTCTATATCCATAATTTTTGTTATTTTTAAATAATTAGTGATAGGGATATTCCACCACATGTCAATTAATTTGTCTTTATTTATGTTGTAATTATAAGTATAAGAAAATTCTTGGTTTTTATTTACTTGGAATGGTATCCCATAACTATATCTATATAAATCGTTCTTATCTTCATAATAAAAAAAATTATATGATAAAACATCATATCTATAGTTCTTTTTAAAATTATATTTTTGATCTGGCAATAACAATAAAAGGTTTTCCGAATTCTGTGTATTTTTGTAATTAATTAATTGTTCTTTTTGATATGAATTCCTTGTGTTTTTTTTTAAATTTTTATTTTCAACCTCATAATGTTCAGTTACTCTATTTCGCCATTTTTGTGGTACTAATCGAGACCATTTTATCTGAGGTAAATCATATTGATAATTACTTTTCAATTTTAACCAGTTTTTCCATTGGTTCATTCCAGAATTCGGAATTTTTTTAGTCTTTAGCTCGGAATCAGATATTCTTTGCGTTCCAAAATAATCTTTTATTTCCTTTTTAAGAAATAAAGATATTCCACGATATTGAAAGACAGATCTTAACTTATAGGAGTTAAAAATTTTGCCTTGGGATAGTTTGTAAAATACATAAGCTTGTGATAAAAAAGAAAAATCAGAAAGAATCTTCGAATTCTTATTAATATTATTAGTATTAAGAAAAGACAAAAATGCCTTGTTTATAGTTGAAATAAACTGAATTCTATTTTGATTTCTTTTATCAATTCTTTCATGATTTGTTTCATTATTATAAATAGATTTATCAATCAAATTTTTTGTTGATTCAAGCAAAAGTTCTATATTAATTCTAGGAATATTAATGATATATAGAAATATATCTACGTATATTCTTTCCCTAAAAAATTTCAAAATAGAATTGGATTTACAGATTAATCGAGCATTTCTTCTTTTTAATATTTGACCGATATTTTTGGGCGATTTAAATCTTTTAGTACCATAACGTGTTTTGTTAGGATTAATATTTTTTTTTCTATTGTCTTGTGAAATTTTTTCTATTTTATTTTTAATTATCTTTGTTCTATTAGACAGATTTTTCATTTTTTTTTCTGTCACTGAAAAATTTGTCCGATTCAGGAATCGGGTTTGAATGGATGATTCATGAATCATATTATTTTTTATTATCGAATCTTTTTCGTTTTTTCTTTCACTAGATTCTTCTCTGAATTCAAATACTTGAGTTGGATTTACAGTTAACATTTGTTTTATTATTTTTTGTAAAAATAGAAGAATTGCAAAAATCCAATTTTTTGTTTCATTTGGAAACTTAAAAAAAAAGAAAAATTTTTCTTTGATATTTTTTATAATTTGAAAGCGCCCCTCTCTCAGGTTTTGAATTTGGTTGCCGAGTTCGTTAAAGATAGGTTGAAAAAAAGAAGGGGGTATTCGAGGAGAACCAAAAGGACGGTCAGTTTCCAGCCCTACAGCTGTTAAAAAACAAAAATCATCTATTGAATTTTGTTCTTGTTTTTTTATTATACAAGATCTGTGCCAGGGTTTTAAACGAAAAGGAAATAATATCTTTATCTGAATACCATCTAGTATCCAGTATTTAGTAAATTCCTCTTCTGATAATGGCACACCGTTATAAGTACATTTAACATGCATTTCTTTCTTCCATTCTTTGAAATCGTCAGACCATTCGGGAGGTTGGAATAATAATTGACGGCCGATATTTTTTACTATTATCAATAAAGGCAATAGAATATATTTTCTAAGAATTGACTGAGTTAGTAACATCAAACCCCTTATTATTTCAGAAAATGGAATGGCATCCCAAACTTCAGCTATTTCTATTTGGTCATTTTCGTGATTTTTTGTTTCGCCTTTTGGGGGTTTTTTAGGTTTCTTTTCCTCCTTAAACTCTTCTTTTTTATAATCAGAATAATCATAAATCCAAAATTCTGAGGTTTTTTCCGT